CAAGCGGAACGGAATTGATAAAACAGTCTTAGAAACAGAATTCTCCCACTTAGGCTTACTATGCTTTGGGATTTTTTTAGAATATTATTTATTTTATATTTATTTATTTTTATAGTATAATATAACGGTATTGATATTGATATTCTAATCTACTTGATTGATATTCTAATCTACTTGAATATTGAATACCAGAAAACTATATGATATGAATATTTATTATTATTAACGCAGATATATCTATCTAATTTATTTATTTTATATCTATATCTATGTCTTCTCCGTTCTTTTATTACCCTCCTGTCCTGTCGTGTTGTCAATTGACAGTATGACTTAGGGGTCAATATAATTTGACCGACCAAATCCTATTTTGGTAAACCATCTTGAATCTACTGCAGAGTGAAGGATCATGGATCCAACGCATAACCCTTTGTGAATGAGAGAGATAAAGATGAGAAAGACCAATGAAATAAAGTTTCAAGGTTATATAGTTTAATGGTAAAGTTTGATTTGATTACCATTAACTAACCCCCAGAATACTTAAGGAGTTTTTCCATTTGATTTATATACTATGGATCTACTAAAGATGGATCTCGGCCTGAGTTATATTAAGTTAAAGTTAATAAGGTAACCCTACTAGGCCTTATTACCTTACCTATTATGTTTTTCCTATTCTATTTTTAGATTACCTCAAGGTATTTTTCTTATTACCTATGGTATTTGTCTTATTACCCATATTCTAGTGCTTTTTGATTTGCCGGCCCTCGGGACCTTTTATTTCTAGTTGATTTATGAAGGCGGCCGTAGGCCCCTATGGTCCAGTGGTTACGACCTCTCTCTTTCACGGAGAAAACGAGGGTTCAAGTCCCTCTGGGGGTGTACCAAGACTCAAGACTATAGGAGTGGTATTTTCTATCAAATGATCCGTAGCCGTATTTGTCAAGTCTGCCTGGTAGACGAAAGGAAGTTTATTATGGAACGTCTAAAAAATTTAGGCGTTGGGTCGATGCCCGAGTGGTTAATGGGGGCGGACTGTAAATTCGTTGACAATATGTCTACGCTGGTTCAAATCCAGCTCGGCCCAACAATTTGCCAATCTACTATCAGACGGTAGAACTCTCTTGTTCTTAAGAAATACCTTACCTGATACAAGAGAATAAAAAAGAATTCAAATTTTCTGCTAGATCTCTTCTTATTTCCCTGGGATTGTAGTTCAATAGGCTAGAGCACCGCCCTGTCAAGGCGGACGTTGCGGGTTCGAGCCCCGTCAGTCCCGACGGATCCAATAAGTACATCAATTCGCCTCTCCATTTTCTGTGAAAGAGGGGACAGAGAGCATAATTGAATCCCGAAGAGGTTTCCTCTCTTTTTTTTTTTCAGGATTCTGTCAAAGAAAGAATAAACCCTAAACTAAAATTAAAATAACTAAAATAGTGAAGTTGATAGAATATTCCATCTTTTATCCCGCGCCTCATCTTTCTCATACTTCTTTGTCTTCCAAAGAAAATTGGATCATTAAAATTTAGAACCTAATTCCTCTCTTTTTGGGTTTTTAATGGAAACAGATGGGTGGTTAGATGATACTTCGTTTGACTACATACAAAAAAAGAAAGGATAAAAAAGGAATTTTTGCTCGGTCGGGGAATCCAAGATTGGATTCGGTATGGATAAGGGATCTTCGTATGTTATACTATTCAATTCTCGACGACGAATTAATTTAATAGCTCAGATATTGTTATTCATGATATGATATTGATCCGATTCAAGATCATCGATAGGTAATGCATTCATTGAATTGACAGGTGAAAGATTTATCATCTCTATGGGATTAAATCCCGAGTTATTGTGAAATAAAAAAACGATGAGATTATGGAAGTAAATATTCTTGCATTTATTGCTACTGCACTGTTCATTTTAGTTCCTACTGCCTTTCTACTTATAATTTACGTAAAAACAGTCAGTCAAAACGATTAATTACTTTGAATGAAACTTGACTTCTGAATTCTTATCCATATTTGAAGAAATCAAAAGAAAAGTATTCTATTAAATGAAATCAACGGGCTATAATCGGCGGTATTCTATGGGATCCGAGAGTATGGTAAGAAAGAAATTTTTTTCTTATCATACTCTCTATTAGTGTTATAGTAATGTATAAAATAAAATTGTACTTGACTTTCTAATAAAGTTGGTATACTATATTAGCTTCTATCTTCAATCTATGTAGTTATTTATCCATATATGGAATTGACGTAGGACCCGATTCTATTTCTTTGATACATCTATTTATTCCGATGAATCTGAAAAAATCGTTTTACTGTTATAGAATACATTTATCCACTAGAATCCAAGGGAATTTTGAAATGAGGATCTTTTTATTTAAATTGAAAATTATTTCAATTTAAATAAAAAATGAGTTGCAGAACGATCTATAAAACAATTGATACCGTTAACTAAATTAGGAGTGCTTCTAAAGTCCACTTCTTCCCCATACTACGAGTGAAAGGGAAAATGTAAAGACTACCATTAAAGCAGCCCAAGCGAGACTTACTATATCCATGTGAATTATATCCCTTATCTCTATGATAGAATTATTCCATTATTGCTCACTAATAATAGTAGAATGAATGGTCCAGAGTCAAAAAGGGATTCTGGCCGAACACTATTGATGAACCAGTCAAATAAATCCATTTCAAAAATTCCTATATGATTTCTAATAGGGAAAGACTAAATACAAGTAAAATATACAATGACACTATAAGGGAATGTTACTAATGGAATGGAACATCTATTCTATCTAGTAATAAAAAAAGAGACCCATTCCTTTTTCTTGCCCTTCAAAGTAAAAAAAATTGCTATCTATTACATACTTTTATTTCCTATTTGATCTAATTCGTACCCTTTCCCGATTGTCTCTCTGAAGGAGTTGGGAGATAGTATATTATACTCTTGACGACGGGTCTAAAAAAAAAAAAATAATTTTTTTGCACTTTTTGTTTTCTATAAACTATAAAAAAATCCATCCAATATAATCTTTCTTTGAATTTTAGATTCAAGGATTTCCAAGCTTTTACAAAATCCCCAGAACAGAATAAGACAGCAGAACAGAATAAGAGATTTAGATTCATTTGTTGATGAGGCGGCACCCGGATTTGAACTGGGGAAAAAGGATTTGCAGTCCCCCGCCTTACCACTCGGCCATGCCGCCAAAACGATAGAAAAAATTTTCCTTTTTCGGTTGGATTACTAAACTTTAGTTTATTGTACTTGCATCTTGCATCCCTTTTTAAATCCTTTTTCTAAATCTAAATTTATGTATAAAAATTAGAAAAGTTTTTATCCTTTCGTATTGTATTTAATTTATTTATTGTAATGTATTTGATCTACCCCCTCGAGATTGTATCGTATCTTCCCACAATGCCGAAAAACTTCCACTCAACTTTCTATTGAAAAATAAAATGTCTATTTTCGCTTAAAAAAGCCGAAATTTATGACAAAAGGGAACCATTAACTATTCGTTGACTGAGAATTCGTGACTTATTCTTGGATTTGAATCTAAAATTTGATTTCCCTAATGACATAAGAAAATACAAATGGATACATACTTAATTGATTCTTTTGAATCAAAAATCCTTCTCAATTTCTGGATTCTATTATAACAAAAATGATAAGTATATGTAAACCCCAGAAGGGAAATTTTTACACAGATACCAAATTGGCTATTTAGAGTATGTTGCCTATAAACAAAAAAACGGGAATTCATTGGAACAAAAAAAGGCCCGGCTGGGTATTGACCGGGCCAGGCCCAAAAGGCACTTCGAACAAAATAAAAGCAAGAAGGTCCTCTTTATTTATCTTTCTATTCTATTTGGATCTTTCGAGCATCTAAATGGAATTGCTAATTCTATAATAACGATAAAGAATGTAAAAGAAATACTTTATTTAATCCTTACTTGATGTGTAATGTAACATAGTAATTATCTTTTTCAATTGGGAGAGATGGCTGAGTGGACGAAAGCGGCGGATTGCTAATCCGTTGTACGAGTTATTCGTACCGAGGGTTCGAATCCCTCTCTTTCCGTTTCCGTTGATGACTTTCTATTTTTTTCTTTCAATTTTTGCAAACCCCTTTTTATTTTTTTTTTCCTAATTAAATTAAATATGTGGAATAGCTAAAATAAAATATTAATAAAATTGTAAAATCAAACAAGAAAAACTAAATTTTTATTTTATTCTTCACGTCCAGGATTACGTCCTGGATCATTGGATAGGAATCCAAAAATGAAGAGAGAAACAAAGAATATTACTACTGTGTAAACGAAAAGTTTGAGAGTAAGCATTACACAACCTCCAAGATCATTTTTTGAAAAAGAAAAACGAGAAAAGATAATAGATCCTCCACTTTTATATCACATATCCTATTTTGACACCAAGAAATGAATTATAGAAATAGAAAAGAATGTTCAGAAATTCAAATCAAATGAAGTTGAAATTTGTAATAAGAGTCTTTAATTTAATTACCACAAATCACTTTCATACCCACAATTAGATATTCTAAGGGACCCTAAGCTCATAAGGTATTTCCCCGAAAAAGGATTAAAATGGGGAAAGGAAATAGGGCGAGCCGGATTTCTCGCGACTATCCGAGAGTTTGAATCGAAGGTTCATACTGTCAGACTTATTTGATCTTATCAATTGTTATAATTTTTCTCGAATAAATCATGAATTTTCTAGGATAGTATTAAAGCTCTTATCGAAAACTTACAGCAGCTTGCCAAACAAAGGCTAAAAGAAAAAAGAACAGGGGTATAACTGGCATGACATCTACGATTGGATTCAAAAAAGCATAGGCTTCGGGCAATTTGGCGAAGAAAAGACTAGTCGGATAAAGGGCAGAATTAAGACAGATCAAACTAAAAATATTAAGCATAACAGACTTTTTTTTTCGTCGAAATAATTGCATTTTGATTGAGTTAAGGAAAAATGAAGAAAGTAAGGTAAACAAAAAAATCCTTCTTTTTTTTTTTTTTCTGCTCAATCAAAAATCCTCCAATTCTCAAAGGAGAATAGAAGAAATCATACTTTCATACAATATCTTAATTGAATTATATGTAATGATCAATAAATTCAGTTGAATTCGAGATATACACATGCCAAAATCCTAGCATGAATCTATAATAGATTCTATAAAGATAAAGAAAAAAGAGTTTCTCTAGATAGTTGGACTGGAATTGACGAAGACTTAATACCAATATTATTCTTTATTAGTATTATTGTCCAATAAAAATGGAAATGGGGCGTAGCCAAGCGGTAAGGCAACGGGTTTTGGTCCCGCTATTCGGAGGTTCGAATCCTTCCGTCCCAGAGCGTATCCATTGTATCCTAATATTTGTTTTTTGTTCAAGGAGGTTCTGTTTCAAGGTCTAATATTGCATAGAATATTATATTATTCCTCCTTCTTTTTTGATTTTGAATGATTCTTTGCGGAAGCATATCTGAGTTTTTCACAAACTGAACTAAATCGAGTTCAAATGATATGCAAAAGTAACTGAACCCCTTTGTGACCCAGATAAAGCTAAGATGGGCCGTAGATCATAGTTGTAGAAAGATTACTTAACCTCATCAGGTTAAAAAAAAAAAATATGAAATGAAAATACATATAAAAGAGGAAGCGCTTAACCTATAGGTATGTATTCTTATCCTGTTTCAGTGACAATAGTGTTTCCCTTTTTGTGAAAAAGAATTGGCATCCCTAAAATATTTTATTTAACAATGATATATATTTTCGATATTTTTTTTTATTGTTTGATTTAGCTTATTTGCTTTACATCATTGACAATTCCATTCGAAAAGAAACAGAGATTTTTCTTTCTTATTTCTTATGATAAAAAAAGGGAGTCTTTACTGTAAAACTTGACTCAAATAATGATGTAGAAGTTGGAAACTTTTTCAAGTATCAAGATTTGTAATGATTCCTTATGGGTTGACTCTTTGGGAAGTTGGAAATGGGCCGGTCTATCTTATTGAGTCACTTGAAGAGGCAGAGTAAAATAGAATTTATTTTTTCGTGTGATTTCTGTTAGTTATGTTATTTCTATATCTATTTAGTTTAGATTTCTAGATATTTCTGTTAGATATTTTTTTGAAATAGATATTTATAAAAAAACGTTCCATTCATACAAAAAAGCTGGGGTCTTGCTTATATTTCTTCAGAAAAATCTTTATTATCTATGTAGATAAGAAAAAATATAAATTACTTTGTCTCTGTACCGACTGAACCAATGACTATTCATGATTCCATAATTGAATCAATTCCGTACTGGTTCCAAATTAGAGGAATGTTATGGTAAAACTTCGTTTAAAACGATGCGGTAGAAAGCAACGTGCGACTTGAAGGACACGATCCGGTGTGGATTCTTTTTCTTACATCCACCATTTTATATAGGAATGAAGGTGCTCTTGGCTCGACGTCATTTGTTCTATTCTACTAGAGCCCTTCTTTTTTTTTTATTGGGTTGTAATGTAAATAGTTCATGATGGAGCTCGAGTAGAAAGTATTGATTAATTTCTCAGGGGCAACGATCTAGGGTTAATGCCAATTCATAAATTGGAACAACTTCGTAAGTATATCTTCGATATCTTCGATATAGAAATCGAAAGGATCCGATTCGAGCAATTTTTCAATTCAAAAAATTTGTTGGAACGGCTAAAACTTTTTCGATACGTAGTGTATCGCGCACGAATCAACCGTCGGTATGATTCTTTGATAGAAAGAAATCGCAAAAGGGGTATGTTGCTACCATTTTGAAAGGATTAAGAAGCACCGAAGTAATGTCTAAACCCAATGATTTTAAACAAAGATAAAGGATCCCAGAACAAGGAAACACCACTTCAATTGTCTCACGGATCCGAATAACGAATCAAAATAGATTTTAAACGAGACAAAAAGGGTGGGTTAAAGACCACTCAAAAAAAATATATATATTAAATGAAAGATTTTTCTTTAAGATATTTGAGATATTATATTATTGAACTTGAGTTATGAGTACAAATGATTTTTACTTCTTCAGGAAGTAAGCTAAATAAAAATGAGTGAAATTGAAATTATAGAATTTATTAATTTATTTTACGGATTCCTTTCCTATTTATTCTAATCAAATTTTATCCATAGATAAAACTTCGAATCATTTTTTCTCGAGCCGTACGAGGAGAAAACTTCCTATACGGTTCTAGGGGGGGAGTTCTTTTTCATCTACATCTATCCCGATGAGCCGTCTATCGAATCGTTGCAATTGATGTTCGATCTCGAAGAGAAGGAAGAGATCTTCGGAAAGTGGGTTTTTATGATCCGATCAAGAATCAAACTTATTTAAACGTTCCCGCTATTCTCTATTTCCTTGAAAAAGGCGCTCAGCCTACAGGAACTGTTCAGGATATTTTAAAAAAGGCAGAGGTTTTTAAGTAACTTTGCCCTAATCAAACAAAATTAAATTAAGGAAATAAAAACTAAGGGTAGGATAGTGATTTCTATATCATTTTGGATATCTTTTCTATACTATGTTTTTTTATTTCCTTTCTTGGTCTATTCGTATCTATTTCTCATTGCTTTTATAGAATCCTTTTCTATAGAATCTTTTTCTAAGGAAACCGTATTTGATTGATCCTCAAAAAATAGAAAATTATGGCATTACCTGTAATCGGGTGGTTTTCATTTGAACTCTAATACCAAGTAACAAACAAGGAATAGAAGTTCTTTATTCTATATGGATTCAATTTTTTTATATTATTCTCCATCTAATCTAAAAACTCAAAATTTAGTATATAAATATAGGTATATGCAGTGCCAATCCAACACAAGTCCTTTTTTTTACTATTATTCAATTTAAGTTTTTGTATTTTTTCATCGTATTCTTTTCTTAACCTTTATGTTGACAACGTTGTATCGAACAAATATAATTCATCGTGATAAGCAGATCTATTTATTTCCGTCCCATAGGTTTTCTTTTTTATTTTTACTTGTTGATTCAAATGATGGGTTCGTTGGATTAGCTTTGATACCCGGATTTTTGATTGAAAAAGTGGATAACATAGAAATAGGGGATGTTCTACCATTTTTACATTTATTTATTTTTTTGGTCGGGCAATTTTTTATTTTTTCATCTGATTCTGATTTAGTCATTTTTATGTTCCAAATAGAGTAGAAAAATTTAATAGAGTAGAAAATTTTTTTAGATTTTTTATTTCGTAGAGTAATGCTTTAATTTAATAATTTTGTTTTATTCTGATTGTATCTACATACCCTTTTATATTTGGGTTGCTAACTCAATGGTAGAGTACTCGGCTTTTAAGTGCGGCTAGGATCTTTTACACATTTAGATGAAGCGAGGGATTCGTCCATACTATCGGTAAAGTTTGGAAGACCGCGACTGATCCTGAAAGGGAATGAATGGAAAAAATAGCATGTCGTATCAATTAAGAGTTCTGAGAATATTTTATTCTTTCCGGCTCGGTACAAAGCCTTCTTTAAATTATTGAAAGGGAGCAAACCGAAGTCAATTTCAAGTTGGGTCGAATTAATAAATGGATAGGGCCCCACGGCTTCAATTAATTTCATTTTTATTATAGGGAAAGAAAAAGTTATAGGGAAAGAAAAAGCAACGAGCTTTCATTCTGAATTTGAATGATTACCCGATCTAATTAGACGTTAAAAAAATATTAGTGCCCAATACGGGAAGGCTTTCTCCCAGGAAAAATATTATTGATTTTTTAATGAATCCTAAATATTACCACTCTCCATTCTATAATGGAATAATGGAGATGTATGTGTATAAGAAACAGTATATTGATAAATCAATTTCCAAAATCAAAAGAGCGATTGGGTTGAAAAAAGTAAAGGATTTCTAATCATCTTGTCATCCTATAAGGAAAACGAACATAAAAACTTAAAATTAAATGGAAAAAGAGATGATAGAGAATCTGTTGATAAGTTTATCTGGATCCGAGGTATCTATTCGGTTTGTACTATAATACCTTGTTTTGACTGTATCGCACTATGTATCATTTATAACCCCCAAAGTCCTCTACCTTTCATTTAAATAGAATTTCAAATGGATAAATTCCAAAGCTATTTAGGGCTAGATAGATCTCAACAACACTACTTCTTATATCCACTTATCTTTCAGGAGTATATTTATGTACTTGCTCATGATCATGGTTTAAATAGATCAATTTTGTTGGAAAATGCAGGTTATGACAATAAATCCAGCTTACTTATTGTGAAACGTTTAATCATTCGAATGTATGAACAGAATCATTTGATTCTTTCTGTTAATGACTCTAAACAGACTCCTTTTTTGGGGCAGACCAATCATTTTTATTCGCAAATAATGTCAGAGGTTTCTTCAATCATTATGGAAATTCCATTGTCTCTGCGATTAATATCTTCCCTAGAAAGGAAAGGGGTAGTTCAATCCGAAAATTTACGATCAATTCATTCAATATTTTCTTTTTTAGAGGACAACTTTTCACATTTAAATTATGTATTAGATATACTAATACCTTACCCAGCCCATCTGGAAATATTAGTTCAGGCTCTTCGCTATTGGATAAAGGATGCTTCCTCTTTGCATTTATTAAGATTCTTTCTCCATCAGTGTCATAATTGGGATAGTCTTATTACTTCAAATTCAAAGAAAGCCAGTTCTTCTTTTTCAAAATCAAAAAGAAATCAGAGATTATTCTTCTTCCTATATACTTTTCATGTATGTGAATATGAATCCGGCTTCCTCTTTCTCCGTAACCAATCTTCTCACTTACGATCAACATCTTCTGGAGCCCTTATTGAACGAATTTATTTCTATGGAAAAAGAGAGCACTTTCCCAGGGCTTTTCAAGCAAATTTATGGTTGTTCAAAGATCCTTTCATGCATTATGTTAGGTATCAAGGAAAATCAATTCTTGCTTTAAAAGGGACGTTTCTTCTGATGAATAAATGGAAATATTACTT